GATCGTAAATAAGAAGACTGTTTACGAAGAAACAGGAATAGATATTCGCATTCATATACATAAGAATTATGTAGGAAACAAAAGAATCTTTTCTTTCTTTTTGAAAATACGTAAATGGATTTCTTTGAAGTAAAGAGACTATTCAAATTATGATATTCGTGGAAAAATAATCGCAATAAATGCAAAGAAGGAACATCTTTGATCCAACATTGAAGGATTTGAACCAAGATTTCCAGATGGATGGGATGGGGTATTAGTAGATCTGACACATAATTTAAATGCGATAATTTATCCTCTAAAAAGGGAAATATTGAATGAATAGATCGTAAATTCTGAGATTTTGGTATTCTTTTTTCTTCAAGGGAAGATACTAATTGCGACGAGAATGGAATTTCCAGAATGACTCCAAAACCTTCTGATACCATTTGAGAAGAAAAATGAGAAGAAAAATAATTCTTGTGCCCCCAAGATCCATTTTGGTTAGAATAATTCATCGAAGAAATCAAAGATTTCTGTTGATACATTCGAATAATTAAACGTTTCACAAGTACTAAACTAGATTTATTGTCATAACCTAGAAATTCCACAGGTTCGTAAAAAATCAAACTATTTAAGCTATGATAATGAGCAAGTGAGTAAATATACTCCTGAAGGAGTAGCGGATATAGGAAGTTTTGTTGCCGAAATCTATCTTTTTTCAATCTAAATATCCTTGTAATTTGTAATTCTGCTATTGAAATACATTTCTAATGTAACCAAAAAAGAGAGGCACTTCTTGTGTTATGAAATGATACATAGTGCAATATGGTCAGAACGGCGTATGCGTTCTAATTCTAATAATATATACTATATATAATATATATATATATATACTATGCACTGTATATACTTATATATATACTTTTCTACTGTACTTTGTAATGTAAAAAACATAATGAGAATTTAAGAAGTAAAAGATTATATAAAAGTCAGAACAAATAAAGAATATATACCCCGGAGACAGAGAGCCCAATCTACAGATCTTTTTCCTTTCCCTTTCTATCCAATTTGGTTTTCTTTTCCTTGTATAACTAAAATAACAATAAGAAAAAGGGGTAAAAATCTTTTATTTTCGCAACCCAATCACTCTTTTGACTTTGGAAAAGATTCTTTTTTTATCACTATACTATTTCTTCTACACATCCGTCTCCAATCCACAATAAAGAATAATTAGGATTCATAAAAAAAAAGAATCAATGGTCCACTCACAATTTACAAGAGAACCTTTCCCCACATCAGGCACTAATCTATTTTTAACGTATAATTAGTAATTCGATCGGGTAATCATTCAAATTAAGAAAGGAAGCTCGTTTCTTTTTTGTCTTACTCGAATTGGAGCCATAAGGCTCTATCCATTTATTCACTAGACCCGAAATACTTTACTGAACTTAAAAATTGTTATAAAAAGAAAAATTCTCGTTCTATTTCTATTATGAGTACTAGAAATCTTATTTTTCTATGATTATATTATTCTTTTTTCTATTCTGTTTACGACATGCTTTTTTTTCCATTCATTACCTTTCAGGATCAGTCGCGGTCTTATAAACTTTACCAATAGTCTAGACGAATTCCTTCATCCAAATGTGTAAAAGATCATAGTCGCAATTAAAAGCCGAGTACTCTACCGTTGAGTTAGCAACCCTAATCAATATGAGGTGTAGATATGATCGAAATAAAAAAAATCCAGCAAACTCATCCATTTTACTAATTTTACTAAAGTGAAGGAAAGATCCAATAGGGGAATGGGGATAAAAAGATCTATTTATATACGATCAAATTATATTTGTTTGAGACGCCATTGTCAATATGAATGGACTTTTTAGAAAACAAATTTCAAGAAATTATATAGAAATTTGTGTTGGATTAGCACAACATAAAGAAGAAATAATAACTTTGAGCGGAAAAAAATAAGGAATTAAGGAAAAGGTAAAGATAGAAAAGATAGCGGCTTTCTTTAATCAAAAAAAGAAAGGTAAAATACAAATACAAGAAGAACCCCCCTTGTTGGGGGGTTCGACAAAAAGAAGCAAGAAAAAAATACGAATAAGAAAAAGAAGAATAAAAGAAGTATGAATAGAACAAAAAAAGAATAAACTTTGAATAAAGAATTACACAAAGTTAGTTACCCTATCCTTTTTTTATTCACGATTCTTGTTTTTACTTACTTTTTTATCAAAAGAAACTCGAAATTCTTTAAAGAATTCTGCCTTCCTTAAAATATCATAAACAGTTCCTGTGGGTTGAGCACCTTTTTCAAGGAAATATAAAATAGCAGGAACATTTGAATAAGTTTGATTCTTTATCGGATCATAAAAACCCACTTTTCGAAGATCTCTTCCTTCTCTTCGGGATCGAACATCAATTGCAACGATTCGATAGATGGCTCATTGGGATAGATGTAAATAAAAAATGCCCCCCTAGAAACGTATAGGAGGTTTTCTCCTCATACGGCTCAAGAAAAAATGATTCTAATTTCTAGAATTTCTATTTCTATCTATATAGATAGATAGGAATAAAAATGGATCCATAAAGAATTAGACTGTAATTTGAGCCTTTTTTCCTTCTTTACAGAAAAAGAAAATTCATTCGTACTCCTAACTCAAGTTGGGTAGTTTTGAAAGAGTTTGAAAGGAAATCCTTAGAATTTCTTGAGCTGTCTCTAACCTCTTTTTTTGTCTCCTTTCGGATCTATTTTTTTTTTAATCATTCTGATCCAATTGTTGAGACTAGTGAAAATAGTGTTTCCTTGTTCCGGAATTTGTTGTCTTTGCTTTGCGCTTTGTGAAATCATTAGGTTTAGACATTACTTCGGTGATCCTTACTCCTTTTCAAAAAGGCAGCAACATACCTTTTGTTTTTTCTATGGAAAAGGGAAAAATAATACGAACGATTGATTCCTTTGTGATACACTCTTGATCAAAACAGTTTGAAAATTTCAACAAATTTGATTTCTTTTTCATTTCAAAAAATTGTTCAAATTTGAACCTCCCCGTTTATCTATATTTCTATATTGATGATCTATTTACAAAGTTGGTCTAACTTATTGATTGTCACTAACCCTAGATTATTCCCCCGATAAATGAATCAATCATTTTTGCTCGAGCTCCATCATATGCTATACCTTTCTATACCATTAGTATCTTTATTTAGCAACCCAAGACAAATTCAATTAGGTTCCTAGCAGAACAAACTATGTCGAGACAAGAGCATCTTCATTCGTATAGAAAATGGTGGATGTCAGAATCCACATCCAATCATGTCCTTCAAGTCGCACGTTGCTTTCTACCACATCGTTTCAAACGAAGTTTTACCATAACATCCCTATAATTTTGATTTTCTTTGAAATTGGAACCGTATGTAATTGATTCAATATGGAATAATGAATAGTCATTGGTTGAACCGATACATAATAATCTACACTTAAAAATAAGTGTTTATCCGGAGATTTCACTTCAAATTACTCCATATTTTCTCATATGAATAATATCACATGAAAAAAACAAATAAGTTTTAAGCAAACTTATTTACATCTTCAACAGATCTTTCGAGATTGTCCATCATAAAAGATCCTTCTTTTTCTTTTTTGAAAAGAAATTAGAAACCTCAAAAAAAGCCTTTGACTTTCATTTCATTCAAATGAAAAAGAAATCCCCATGAATGGATAAAAGTTTTTAGCCACTTGAAATAAATACTATAATACTATACTAACTAATAACTATACTAAACTAAATATTTCATTTCAATATTCATAAATATTCAATTATAGAATAATAAGATAATCTTCTTAATAAGAATATACAATATATATTCTTATTAAGAATTATGTATTTATGTATTAAATTTATGTATTAATATATTCTAATATGAATATTAATCATGAAGTATGAATATTTTCTCATTTTTTATTTATGAAATATGATTTCATGATTATAATATTATTATTTACTTATTATTTACCATCTCCAATTGAATCTGATTTTCATTTCATTTAAATCAGAGAGATAGTTTGAGAATAAAGTTTCTTTGTTTTCATTATTATGGAGTAGAAAAAGTCTCGTGTAAGGTAAGATCAAAGAGAAAATAAGAATCCTCGGATTCTTATCTTTTGGCATCCATCTCCATCTCCATCATATCATCCATCTCCATCATAGAAAACAAAGAATCGTTAACGAAAATAATCACGAATATTTAAGAATAAAATACTTTAGTAAAAAAGTAAAAAAAAAAAGATATGATTCTAAGAATAAATCTTAGAATTCAGTGTATCCAACATGAAACATAAAATTGTTGAATTCAATTTTCAATTTCAATTAGAGAAGAATCCTTCGTTTCTGATGCAAACGATCTGGGACGAAAGGATTCGAACCTCCGAGTAACGGGACCAAAACCCGTTGCCTTACCGCTTGGCCACGCCCCATTTTGATTTGGTATAAGAAAAACTAAGCTAAATATTGGTTATTCGTCAATAACCAACCAAAAAAAATATAGGACATGTTGTCGCTGGGATTCAACACAATAGATATAGAATCAAAAAGATTAATTGATCATTACTTAGAATTCAATTAAGATATTGTATGAAAATAGAATTCCTTGTATTCTTATTTGATTGGATAATGTAAGGAAGGATTCTTGATTGGGGAGAAGTCAAAGAAAAATCAGAATTTCTTTCTTTTATCTGCTTTTTTCTTTTAAAAAATCCCTCAGAAAAACAACTCAATCCAATCTGATAATTTCTTATCATTTCAATTTCATTTTAATCTTTAAGAACAAGAAAAGAATATTTGTTATGTTTAATATCTTTAGTTTAATCTGTATCTGTCTTAATTCTACCCTTTATTCGAGTAGTTTTTTCTTCGCCAAATTGCCCGAGGCTTATGCCTTTTTCAATCCAATCGTAGACGTTATGCCGATTATCCCTTTACTCTTTTTTCTCTTAGCCTTTGTTTGGCAAGCTGCTGTAAGTTTTCGATAAAAAGGAAATCTCGATTCAATTCAGAATTTCTTCGATAAAAAAAAAGATGAGATTTTTATTCTTAAAATCAATAAGATCAGAAATAAGATTCAGATAAGTCTGGAAATTAGGAACCCTCGATTCAAAAAGCGAAATTCTGATATTTTCTATTGTATATTATATTGAAATTGAATAAGGGAAGGGGGCGATGATCTTTAATCAGCTAATCAACTTATTTCTTCTTTTGTTCTGACCTTTCCTTTATAAGATTCCATACAATATCTAATTATAGATATGGATATGGCAAGAAATCTTTGATAATGAAAAAATACGAATCTTATTACATTAGAATATTACATTAGAAAGAAATTCGTAAAAATAAATTGAAAAAAAAAACTTCCTTCTTTTTTCATCTTTAGAGCTTCATATCAAAATAGTGTATAGTGTGTGTCGTAAAATAGGTGATCTATTTCCTTAAAAAAAAAGATCTTATCTTGGAGATTTGTAATGCTTACTCTTAAACTATTCGTTTACACAGTAGTAATATTCTTTGTTTCTCTCTTCATCTTCGGATTCTTATCTAATGATCCGGGGCGTAATCCTGGGCGTGAAGAATAAAAAAAGAGATGAGATTCATTTTTACTTTTTTTTTCATAGGTATTTCATAGGTAAATGTAGAAATAAATGGAATAGATGCTAGATAAAGAGAAAAGATTCATAAAAGAAAAGAATCGAAATTTCTTCTGATTCTAAAATCTCAAGTTATCAGAGGGGGGTCGGAGAGAGAGGGATTCGAACCCTCGGTACGAATAATTCGTACAACGGATTAGCAATCCGACGCTTTAGTCCACTCAGCCATCTCTCCCCATTCAAAATTGGAAATTTCCCATGTGATTTCACACGTGAAGTGAAGATTGAGAACAATTTTTCTTTTCTTCGAAACAGATTTCTCCAATAGAAAGAATACCTTACTTCTTTTGTACAAAAGGTTCATTTCCCCGGCCTGGTTAAGTATAAGTACTGGCCGGGCCAGTACTTCTTTTCTTAGAAATTATTTAATAAATTATCTATATCTAGATTAATATAGAATATTCTATATATTCTATAATTCTATCTTAATATGAATATGATATATTCTATATTGAAATATGAAATTGAAATCTAAAATGTTAGAGATTCTATATCTATTCTTAGTATCTTCTAAGTAATTCTAGTAAATTAGAGTCTAATTTAGAATATTTAGTCTTTATAGTAAAAGAAAAGTGTTCTGTTCTAGTAATATCTAGTATATAGTATTAGAGTATAATAGTAATGTAATATAGTACTAATATTTTTCGTCTTTATTTTCTTATTCTTAAGTATAAGATTCAGAAATTCATTAATGAAAAATGAATTTCATTCTAAATGAAAGTTGAAGTTCAGTATTCAGTATTATATTCATCTTACTAATTCTAATTCACTTAAGAAATCTTAATAAGAAGGAAGTATTAAGAAAGAAAAGAAATAGATCTTAGAAATCTTATAAGAGAAAGAATCTCAAATAGAAAACACATATTTCTAAGATTTTAAATCTTTTACTTGTTCAAAGCAAAGGACAAGCTTGAAAGTTTGAGGCCCAATTTACCCGAATTCAGAAAATATGGCGGTTCAAGTGAAGGGAAGTTTCAAAAAAAGAATACTTAAAACTTTAGTACACTATTTAAATTATTTAAATTTGACTAAACTTTTTGCTATTCACCTATTCTTTTTTTCAATTCCGCGCCGCAGCAGAACAAAATACGTATTAATAATGCTGGAATTTTCATGATTCTGATGCTATCTTGACTACTTCTGATTACTTTGTTGGACAAATAGTCCATTCATATCCAATAATGAATATGTAGCGGGTATAGTTTAGTGGTAAAAGTGTGATTCGTTCTATTAACAACTTAAATAGTTAAGGGGTCTTTCCGTTTTTTTCATATTCCGATCAAAAACTTTATTTCTTAAAAAGATTTCATCCTTTCCCCCTCAATAGGACATTTGAGGAAAGAATATACATTCTCACGATTTCTATCCAAAAGGCAATCAGAATCTTAATAAAAAATTTGGATTATGGAGTCGAGAAGCATAATTTTTTTGATTGGTTCAATTTTTCCAATTGAATGAGTATGAATAAAGGATCTATGGATGATAGTACAAAACTTTCAATCGTAACTAAATCTTCAATTTTTGCGCTGAAAAAGGGGGAGATTGAAGCCAAATAGCTAGAAAATGATGGTTTTGGTTTACTAGAACCCTCGGCTTCTTGTTTCAGCTCGGTAGAAACAAAATTATTTTCCTTAGGATCCCACGAGTAGAAAAGAAATAGGGAACGAAGTAACTAGACTAGAGACTAGAAAGATTTGACAGAATCCCCCTCTTCTAGAGGGATCATCTAAAAAGCAAGTAGCTTTAGATGCATTCGTAAAAAAAGCTGACATAGATGTTATGGATCTCATTTTTTCTCTGGTGGGAATACATAGATCTTC